GCTGACGTAGCTTAATTAAAGCATAACACTGAAGATGTTAAGATGGGCCCTAGAAAGCCCCGGGAGCACAAAGGCTTGGTCCTGACTTTACTGTCGACTTTAACTAAACTTACACATGCAAGTATCCGCCCCCCTGTGAGAATGCCCACAACTCCCTGCTTGGGAACTAGGAGCCGGTATCAGGCACAACCCCCGCTAGCCCACGACGCCTTGCTCAGCCACACCCTCAAGGGAACTCAGCAGTGATAAATATTAAGCCATAAGTGAAAACTTGACTTAGTTAAGGTTAAGAGGGCCGGTAAAACTCGTGCCAGCCACCGCGGTTATACGAGAGGCCCAAGTTGACAAACAACGGCGTAAAGGGTGGTTAGGGGATTTACTAAACTAGAGCCGAACGCTTTCAAAGCTGTTATACGCACCCGAAAGTATGAAACCCAATTACGAAAGTAGCTCTACCTGTCCTGAACCCACGAAAGCTAAGAAACAAACTGGGATTAGATACCCCACTATGCTTAGCCCTAAACATCGATTGCACCATACACTCTATATCCGCCTGGGTATTATGAACGTCAGTTTAAAACCCAAAGGACTTGGCGGTGCTTAACATCCACCTAGAGGAGCCTGTTCTAGAACCGATAACCCCCGTTAAACCTCACCCTCTCTTGTTTTATCCGCCTATATACCACCGTCGTCAGCTTACCCTGTGAAGGTTTTACAGTAAGCAAAATTGGCACAGCCCAAAACGTCAGGTCGAGGTGTAGTGAATGAGAGGGGAAGAAATGGGCTACATTTGCTAAACATAGCAAACACGAATGTTGCATTGAAACATGCAACTGAAGGAGGATTTAGCAGTAAGCAGGAAATAGAGCGTCCCGCTGAAACTGGCCCTAAAGCGCGCACACACCGCCCGTCACCCTCCCCAAGCTCCCCCCGTACTAAACTAATTAAGAACCAACAACCCGCGAAGGGGAGGAAAGTCGTAACATGGTAAGTGTACCGGAAGGTGTACTTGGATAAATCAGAGTGTAGCTAAGCCAGAATACAGCATCTCACTTACACCGAGAAGACGCCCGTGCAAATCGGACCACCCTGACGCCTATTAGCTAGCCCAACCCCTTAACACAACAAACCCCTATTCATAACCCCTAAAGCACGAAATACCCACGTGGCTAAACCATTCTCCCCCCTAAGTCCAGGCGATAAAAAAGGAAATTTTGGAGCAATAGAAATAGTACCGCAAGGGAAAGCTGAAAGAGAGATGAAAGAGCCCAGTAAAGCTTAGAAAAGCAGAGCTTAAAACTCGTACCTTTTGCATCATGATTTAGCTAGCACTTTCAAGCAAAGAGAACCTAAAGTTTGTAACCCCGAAACTGAGTGAGCTACTCCAAGACAGCCTATTTATAGGGCGAACCCGTCTCTGTGGCAAAAGAGTGGGAAGAGCTTTGAGTAGAGGTGATAAACCTACCGAACTTAGTTATAGCTGGTTGCCTGTGAATTGAATAGAAGTTCAGCCCCCTGGATTCTCCACTCATGCACTTAATTAACCCTTCAGATGCAATGAGAAACCAGGGATGTTAGTCAAAGGGGGTACAGCCCCTTTGATACAAGACACAACTTTCCCAGCAGGATAAAGATCATATTCAAATAAGGACAGATGTTTTAGTGGGCCTAAAAGCAGCCACCTTTACAGAAAGCGTTAAAGCTCAGACATGAAGCCCTCCCGTTATACCGATAACCTTATCTTATTCCCCCACATTTAACAGGCCCTCCTATGCCCCACATAGGAACGACTATGCTAATATGAGTAATAAGAAAGTATAACCACTTTCTCCTTGCACATGTGTAAATCGGAACGGACCCCCCACCGAATCTTAACGGCCCCAATCAAAGAGGGTATTGGAAACCACCACAAATTCAGGCCAGAAAAACATCCAATACAGACCCGTTAACCCCACACTGGTGTGCCCAAAAGGAAAGACCAAAAGGGGGAGAAGGAACTCGGCAAACATACCCCAAGCCTCGCCTGTTTACCAAAAACATCGCCTCTTGCATAACCACAGTATAAGAGGTCCCGCCTGCCCAGTGACCACATAGTTCAACGGCCGCGGTATTTTGACCGTGCAAAGGTAGCGTAATCACTTGTCTTTTAAATGAAGACCTGTATGAATGGCATAACGAGGGCTTAACTGTCTCCTTCCCCCAGTCAATGAAATTGATCTCCCCGTGCAGAAGCGGGGATTAAACCATAAGACGAGAAGACCCTATGGAGCTTTAGACACACAGGTGGCCCATGTCAAACACCCCCTGCTAAGGGCCTGAACTAAATGATGCCTGCCTTGATGTCTTCGGTTGGGGCGACCATGGGGAATACAAAACCCCCACGTGGAAAGGGAGCACACCCCTAAGTTACTTCTTCTCCCGCAAGCCAGAGCAACAGCTCTAACCAGCAGAAATTCTGACCAAACTGATCCGGTAAAACCGATCAACGAACCAAGTTACCCTAGGGATAACAGCGCAATCCCCTTTTAGAGCCCATATCGACAAGGGGGTTTACGACCTCGATGTTGGATCAGGACATCCTAATGGTGCAGCCGCTATTAAGGGTTCGTTTGTTCAACGATTAAAGTCCTACGTGATCTGAGTTCAGACCGGAGTAATCCAGGTCAGTTTCTATCTATGACATGATCTTTTCTAGTACGAAAGGACCGAAAAGAAGGGGCCCATGCTAAAAGTACGCCTCACCCCCACCTAATGAAAAAATCTAAACTAGGCAAAAGGGCATAACCCTTTTGCTGAAGATAACAGCAAGTTGGGGTGGCAGAGCCCGGCAAATGCAAAAGACCTAAGCCCTTTCCACAGAGGTTCAAGTCCTCTCCTTAACTATGATTTCAACCCTCATTACGCATATTATTAACCCACTAACTTTTATTGTCCCCGTGTTATTAGCCGTAGCTTTCCTTACCCTACTGGAACGAAAAGTGCTGGGCTACATACAACTCCGAAAAGGCCCAAACATCGTGGGGCCTTATGGCCTCCTTCAACCTATCGCTGACGGCGTAAAACTCTTTATCAAAGAACCCGTTCGACCTTCAACCGCATCCCCCGTTCTGTTCCTTCTAGCCCCCATGCTAGCACTCACACTGGCCCTCACACTTTGAGCCCCCCTCCCCTTCCCCTACCCAGTCGTAGACCTCAACCTCGGCATTTTATTTATTCTTGCACTTTCCAGTCTTGCAGTTTATTCTATCCTGGGGTCGGGGTGAGCATCAAATTCAAAGTATGCTTTAGTAGGGGCCCTACGGGCTGTTGCACAAACCATTTCTTACGAAGTTAGTCTCGGGTTGATCTTACTCAACATCATTATTTTTACAGGGGGCTTTACACTTCAGACCTTTAATACAGCTCAAGAAGCGATCTGACTAGTAGTGCCTGCCTGACCCCTGGCCGCTATATGATACATCTCCACCCTTGCCGAAACAAACCGTGCACCCTTCGACCTCACAGAAGGTGAATCTGAGCTTGTTTCAGGCTTCAACGTAGAGTACGCCGGTGGACCTTTTGCCTTATTCTTCTTAGCCGAATACTCAAACATCCTTTTAATAAACACCCTGTCCGCAACACTATTTTTAGGCGCCTCTCATATTCCAACTATCCCGGAACTAACAAGCATAAATATCATAACTAAAGCAGCCCTCTTGTCGGTTGTCTTTTTATGGGTTCGAGCTTCCTACCCCCGATTTCGTTATGACCAACTTATGCACCTCATTTGAAAAAACTTTCTCCCGCTTACACTAGCCCTGGTTATTTGACACTTAGCGCTCCCTATTGCATTCGCTGGCCTCCCCCCACAAATGTAAGCACAGGAGCTGTGCCTGAATCTAAAGGGCCACTTTGATAGAGTGAATTATGGGGGTTAAAGTCCCCCCAACTCCTTAGAAAGAAGGGGATCGAACCCAACCTGAAGAGATCAAAACTCTCCGTGCTTCCTCTACACCACTTCCTAAGTAAGGTCAGCTAAATAAGCTATTGGGCCCATACCCCAATCATGTAGGTTTAAATCCTTCCTTTACTAATGAACCCCTACATCTTGACCACCCTTCTATTTGGTTTAGGCCTAGGTACAACACTCACATTTGCAAGCTCGCACTGGCTTCTAGCATGAATGGGCCTTGAAATTAATACCCTAGCCATTGTCCCACTAATGGCACAACATCACCACCCCCGAGCAGTTGAAGCCACTACTAAATATTTCCTTGCACAGGCCACAGCAGCCGCCACCCTTCTATTTGCCAGTACTACCAACGCCTGACTTACAGGTCAATGAGACATTCAACAGATGACACACCCCCTTCCTACAACCATGATTGTTATTGCCCTTGCACTAAAAATCGGACTAGCACCTATACACTCTTGGCTTCCAGAGGTACTTCAAGGATTAGACCTTACCACCGGACTTATTCTCTCAACCTGACAAAAACTCGCCCCCTTCGCCCTCTTGCTACAAATTCAAGCAGTTAATCCCACCCCGCTGATTGTTATTGGCTTACTCTCAACCCTTATTGGTGGGTGGGGTGGGCTTAACCAAACCCAGCTGCGGAAGGTCCTGGCCTATTCCTCGATTGCCCATCTAGGCTGAATGATGCTCATCCTTCAATTTTCTCCCCTTCTCACACTTCTTGCCCTCCTAACCTACTTTACAATGACTTTTTCAGCATTCCTCATCTTTAAAATAAACAAAGCCACCACCATTAATGCCCTCGCAATCTCGTGAACAAAGACTCCTGCTCTTACAGCCCTTGCGCCTCTCGTCCTTCTATCTCTCGGCGGTCTTCCTCCCCTTACCGGCTTCATACCCAAGTGGTTTATTCTTCAAGAGCTAACCAAACAAGACCTGCCGGCACTTGCTACATTCGCCGCATTAACAGCACTCCTTAGTCTTTTCTTCTATTTACGGCTCTCGTATGCAATGGCCCTCACCATATTTCCAAACAACCTCATTGGCATCACCCCCTGACGGTTTTACTCTCCCCAACTCACACTCCCCCTGACAGTGTCTACTGCGGCAGCCACCCTTCTTCTTCCACTAGCCCCCGCTGCTGTAACACTACTCACTACCTAAGGGACTTAGGCTAGCAATTAGACCCACGGCCTTCAAAGCCGTAAGCGTGAGTGAAAATCTCTCAGTCCCTGTTAAGACTTGCGGGCTATTATCCCACATCTACTGCATGCAAAGCAGGCACTTTAATTAAGCTAAAACCTTTCTAGATAGGAAGGCCTCGATCCTACAAAATCTTAGTTAACAGCTAAGCGCCCAATCCAGCGAGCATCTATCTACTTTTCCCCGCCTAACTTAGCAGCCAATAGGCGGGGAAAAGCCCCGGCAGGCGATTAGCCTACTTCTTTAGATTTGCAATCTAACATGTAACACCCCAGAGCTTGGTAAGAAGAGGGCTTGAACCTCTGTCTATGGGTCTACAATCCACCGCTTAACTCAGCCATCCTACCTGTGGCAATCACACGTTGATTTTTCTCGACCAATCACAAAGACATCGGCACCCTCTATCTCGTATTTGGTGCCTGAGCCGGAATAGTGGGTACAGGCTTAAGTCTGCTTATTCGAGCAGAACTAAGCCAACCTGGGGCTCTCCTAGGGGACGACCAAATTTATAACGTAATCGTCACCGCACACGCCTTTGTAATAATCTTTTTTATGGTAATACCCATTATGATTGGGGGGTTTGGAAACTGACTTATCCCCTTAATAATTGGGGCCCCTGACATAGCATTCCCCCGAATAAATAATATGAGTTTCTGACTTCTCCCCCCGTCCTTTCTCCTCCTCTTAGCCTCTTCAGGTGTTGAAGCAGGGGCAGGGACTGGCTGAACGGTATACCCTCCGCTAGCTGGCAACCTAGCCCACGCGGGAGCCTCCGTTGACCTAACGATTTTTTCGCTGCACCTCGCAGGAATTTCCTCAATTCTAGGGGCTATTAACTTTATTACTACCATTATTAACATAAAACCAACAACAGTTACTATGTACCAAATCCCCTTATTTGTTTGAGCTGTCCTAATCACTGCTGTTCTTCTACTCCTATCACTACCCGTCTTAGCCGCTGGAATTACGATATTGCTTACAGACCGAAATCTAAACACAACATTCTTTGACCCCGCCGGAGGAGGTGACCCCATCCTCTACCAGCACCTATTCTGGTTCTTTGGCCACCCAGAAGTATATATTCTTATTCTTCCGGGCTTCGGAATAATCTCTCACATTGTTGCATACTATGCAGGTAAAAAAGAACCCTTTGGCTACATGGGGATAGTCTGGGCTATGATGGCTATCGGCCTCCTAGGGTTCATCGTCTGGGCCCATCACATGTTCACAGTCGGAATAGACGTAGACACACGAGCCTACTTTACCTCTGCCACAATAATTATTGCAATCCCAACCGGCGTAAAAGTCTTTAGCTGGCTCGCAACCCTCCACGGGGGCAATATCAAGTGAGAGACACCACTTCTGTGGGCCCTCGGCTTTATTTTCCTATTTACAGTGGGAGGCCTTACTGGCATTGTTTTAGCCAATTCCTCCCTAGATATTGTACTACATGACACATACTATGTAGTAGCCCACTTCCACTATGTCCTATCTATGGGTGCTGTCTTTGCAATCGTTGCCGCCTTCGTCCACTGATTCCCCCTATTTACAGGCTATACTCTACACTCCACATGAACAAAAATCCACTTCGGCCTAATGTTTATCGGGGTTAACCTAACGTTCTTCCCACAACACTTCCTTGGCCTGGCCGGAATACCCCGCCGATATTCAGACTACCCGGATGCATACACCCTTTGAAATACTGTCTCTTCAATCGGATCCCTAATATCCCTCGTCGCTGTGATTTTATTCTTATTTATTATTTGAGAAGCATTTACAGCCAAACGAGAAGTTGGTGCAGTAGAACTAACTGCAACTAATATTGAATGACTTTACGGCTGCCCTCCACCTTACCACACATTTGAAGAGCCCGCATTCGTCCAAGTTCGGATAAATTCGAACAAACTAACGAGAAAGGGAGGAGTTGAACCCCCATCAATTGGTTTCAAGCCAACCACATAACCGCTCTGTCACTTTCTTCACAACACACCAATAAGATACTAGTAAAACGCTATTACACTGCCTTGTCAAGGCAGAATTGTGGGTTCAACCCCCGCGTATCTTAAAACGTAATGGCACATCCCTCACAACTCGGATTTCAAGACGCAGCTTCACCCTTAATAGAAGAACTACTTCACTTCCATGACCACGCCTTAATAATTGTTATTCTCATTAGCACAATAGTACTTTATATTATTGCGGCCATGGTCACAGCCAAACTTACAGACAAACTTGTACTAGACTCCCAAGAAATTGAAATTATCTGGACAGTTCTTCCAGCCATCATCCTAATTCTCATTGCCTTACCATCCCTCCGAATTTTATACTTAATAGACGAGATTAATGACCCCCACCTGACAATTAAAGCCATGGGCCACCAATGATACTGAAGCTACGAATACACCGACTACGAAGACCTCGGCTTTGACTCATACATAATCCCTACACAAGATCTCACTCCTGGACAATTCCGGCTGCTTGAGGCAGACCACCGAATAGTAATTCCAGTGGAATCCCCAATTCGAGTCCTTATTTCAGCTGAAGATGTTCTGCACTCTTGAGCAGTCCCCTCCCTCGGCGTAAAAGTTGACGCTGTGCCTGGACGATTGAACCAAGCAACCTTTATTGTTAGCCGTCCCGGCGTATTCTACGGACAATGCTCTGAAATTTGCGGAGCAAACCACAGCTTTATACCTATTGTAGTAGAAGCAGTCCCCCTTGAGCACTTTGAAAACTGGTCTTCACTAATAATTGAAGACGCTTCGCTAAGAAGCTAATAAGTACAAGCGTTAGCCTTTTAAGCTAAAGACTGGTGCCTAACAACCACCCTTAGCGACATGCCTCAACTAAACCCCGCACCCTGATTTGCAATTTTAGTTTTCTCTTGAATAATTTTTTTAACAATCATTCCCCCCAAAGTTTTAGCACACACTTACCCTAATGAACCAACCTCCCAAAGCACACAAAAACCTAAAACAGAACCCTGAAACTGACCATGATACTAAGCTTCTTTGACCAATTTATATCCCCCGTATACCTAGGGGTTCCTCTGATTGCGCTAGCAATGACACTGCCCTGAATCCTACTTCCAGCCCCTCAAGCCCGCTGACTAAATAACCGTGTACTAACACTCCAAGGCTGATTTATTAGCCGCTTTACTTCCCAACTTCTTCTCCCACTAAACCCAGGGGGTCATAAATGAGCAGTTCTATTCACCTCCCTAATGATATTTCTTTTATCTATTAATATGCTCGGGCTCCTTCCATACACCTTTACCCCTACGACCCAGCTCTCTCTCAACATAGGCCTCGCAGTACCCCTCTGACTAGCTACTGTTATTATTGGAATGCGAAATCAACCAACACATGCCCTGGGACACCTTCTTCCAGAAGGAACCCCCACAGCCCTCATCCCCGTACTAATCATTATTGAAACAATTAGTCTATTCATTCGACCCCTCGCGCTTGGTGTTCGGCTGACAGCAAATCTTACAGCAGGCCATCTGCTTATTCAGCTCATTGCAACAGCTGCTTTTGTCCTTCTCCCCCTCATGCCTGTCGTTGCTATCTTAACAACAGTTGTCCTGTTCCTCCTCACTCTACTAGAAGTGGCCGTTGCCATGATTCAAGCCTATGTATTTGTGCTACTCCTAAGCCTATACCTACAAGAAAACGTCTAATGGCCCATCAAGCACACCCATACCACATAGTTGACCCCAGCCCCTGACCCCTCACGGGGGCTATTGCTGCCCTACTGATAACATCTGGCCTTGCTATCTGATTTCACTTCCACTCCACAACCCTAATAACTATCGGAACAGTCCTCCTTGTTTTAACAATTTGCCAATGATGGCGAGATGTCGTACGAGAGGGCACATTTCAAGGACATCACACCCCTCCTGTTCAAAAAGGCCTCCGGTACGGGATAATCTTATTTATTACCTCAGAGGTCTTATTTTTCTTAGGTTTCTTCTGAGCTTTCTACCACTCAAGCCTTGCACCCACCCCCGAACTAGGAGGCTTCTGACCACCAGCGGGCATCACCCCCTTAGATCCCTTTGAAGTCCCCCTTCTTAACACAGCAGTTCTTCTTGCCTCCGGCGTAACTGTTACGTGGGCCCACCACAGCATCATAGAAGGCAAACGGAAACAAGCAATCCAATCTCTTGCCCTCACAATCTTACTTGGGGGCTACTTCAGCTTCCTCCAAGCTCTTGAGTACCACGAAGCCCCTTTCACAATTGCAGACGGAGTTTATGGGGCCACATTCTTTGTTGCTACAGGCTTCCACGGACTGCACGTCTTAATTGGCTCTTCATTCTTAGCCGTTTGCCTGTTACGCCAAATTCTTCATCACTTTACATCAAGCCACCACTTTGGGTTTGAAGCAGCCGCATGGTACTGACATTTCGTAGACGTCGTCTGACTTTTCCTCTATATCTCTATCTACTGATGAGGCTCTTAATCTTCCTAGTATCAAATCTAGTATAAGTGACTTCCAATCACCCGGTCTTGGTTAAAGTCCAAGGGAAGATAATGAACCTTCTTCTAACCATCATTTCAATTGCCACCCTCCTCTCGGCAGTGCTTGCCATAGTATCCTTCTGACTCCCCCAAATCACGCCAGACCATGAAAAACTATCGCCATACGAATGCGGCTTTGACCCCATGGGGTCCGCCCGACTGCCTTTTTCACTGCGATTTTTTCTGATTGCCATCCTCTTTCTCCTTTTCGACTTAGAAATTGCACTTCTCCTCCCCCTCCCCTGAGGAGACCAACTAGCATCGCCACTGCTTACATTTATCTGAGCTACTGGTGTCCTGTCTCTCCTAACCCTCGGCCTCATTTACGAATGAATGCAAGGAGGCCTAGAATGGGCTGAATAAGTAGTTAGTTTAAGAAAAACATTTGATTTCGGCTCAAAAACTTGTGGTTTAAGTCCGCAACCACTTAATGACCCCCACACATTTTGCCTTTTCCTCAGCCTTTCTTCTAGGTTTAACAGGCCTGGCATTCCACCGGTTCCACCTCCTCTCCGCCCTATTATGTCTTGAGGGAATAATACTGTCCCTGTTTATTGCCCTCTCCCTTTGAACACTCCAACTAGACTCAACTAACTTTTCAGCATCTCCTATGCTTCTCCTTGCATTTTCGGCCTGTGAGGCAAGCGCCGGGCTCGCCCTCCTAGTAGCCACTGCTCGAACCCACGGAACCGACCGATTGCAAAGCCTAAACTTACTCCAATGCTAAAAATTCTGATTCCAACACTTATGCTAATCCCAACAGCCTGACTAATTAAGCCTAACTGACTCTGGCCCATAAGTTTGTTATATAGCTTTTGCATCTCCTTAATCAGCCTCTCATGGTTAAAAAACCTCTCAGAAACCGGCTGGTCCTCTCTCAACCTGTTTATAGCTACCGATTCTCTATCAACACCTCTTCTTGTCCTTACATGCTGACTATTGCCACTTATAATCCTGGCAAGCCAAAAACACACCGCCCTAGAACCCATGGGCCGTCAACGCATGTACATCTCACTCTTAGCATCACTCCAGTTCTTTCTAATTTTAGCATTCAGCGCCACTGAACTAATCATGTTTTATGTAATATTTGAAGCCACCCTCATCCCGACACTGATCATTATTACCCGTTGAGGAAACCAAACAGAGCGTCTAAATGCAGGGACCTACTTTCTGTTCTACACGTTAGCGGGCTCCCTCCCCCTTCTTGTCGCCCTCCTCTTGCTTCAAAACACATCCGGCACTCTATCATTATTAACCCTCCATTACACCGACCCTTTCCCCCTATCGTCCTATGCAGACAAATTATGGTGAGCGGGCTGTCTTTTAGCATTCCTGGTCAAAATACCCCTGTATGGCGTACACCTTTGGCTTCCCAAAGCCCACGTTGAAGCCCCAATCGCAGGCTCAATAATTCTTGCGGCGGTCCTACTAAAACTAGGGGGTTATGGCATAATCCGCATAATGACAATACTAGAGCCTCTGACCAAAGAACTAAGCTACCCCTTCATCATCTTTGCCCTTTGGGGGGTCGTTATAACTGGCTCAATTTGCCTGCGTCAAACAGACCTTAAGTCCCTAATTGCCTACTCATCTGTAAGCCACATGGGCCTCGTGGCAGGAGGCATTCTTATTCAATCACCCTGAGGCCTAACAGGAGCACTCACACTCATAATTGCTCACGGCCTTACCTCATCAGCCCTTTTTTGCCTAGCAAACACAAACTATGAACGAACCCATAGTCGAACAATAGTCCTAGCACGGGGCCTTCAAGTAGCTTTACCCCTAATAGCCACTTGATGGTTTATTTCCAGCCTGGCCAACCTAGCCTTACCGCCTCTACCCAACCTTATAGGTGAGCTAATAATTATTACTTCTTTATTTAACTGATCCTGATGAACTCTAGCATTAACCGGCTCAGGCACACTAATTACAGCCGGCTACTCACTATATATATTTCTAATAACCCAGCGGGGCCCCCTCCCAAGTCACGTTATAGCACTTGAACCCTCCCACACACGAGAGCACCTCCTTATTGCACTTCACCTTATTCCCCTGATTCTTCTGGTCCTTAAACCCGAACTGATCTGAGGTTGGACTGCCTGTAGGTATAGTTTTAACAAAAACATTAGATTGTGATTCTAAAAATAAGGGTTAAAATCCCTTTTCCCACCGAGAGAGGCTCGCAGCAATGGAAACTGCTAATTACCACGACCTTGGTTGGACTCCCAGGCTCACTCGAAAGGCTCCTAAAGGATAACAGCTCATCCGTTGGTCTTAGGAACCAAAAACTCTTGGTGCAAATCCAAGTAGCAGCTATGCACCCGACTTCCCTAATGATCTCGTCAAGCTTGATTACAATCTTTGCATTACTAGCCTACCCCCTGGCCACTACACTTCACCCCACACTTCGAGGCCCAGAGTGAGCTACCTCCTATGTTAAAACAGCTGTAAAAGCAGCTTTCTTTGTTAGTCTCCTACCTCTTACCCTCTTTCTTAATGAGGGCGCCGAGACAATTGTCTCCAACTGAACCTGAGTTAACACCAACTCTTTCAACATCAACATTAGTCTAAAATTTGACTTCTACTCTATTATTTTTACACCTATTGCCCTGTACGTGACTTGGTCTATTCTAGAATTCGCATCATGATACATGCACGCAGACCCACATATGAACCGCTTCTTTAAGTATCTCCTTACATTTCTAATTGCTATGATTATTCTAGTAACAGCGAATAACATGTTTCAACTCTTCATCGGTTGAGAGGGCGTGGGGATCATATCGTTCCTCCTCATCGGGTGATGGTACGGACGAGGAGATGCAAACACTGCAGCACTTCAAGCAGTACTATACAACCGCGTAGGAGACATCGGGCTTATCTTCGCGATGGCCTGAATAGCAGCAAATCTAAACTCCTGGGAAATGGGGCAAATCTTTGCAGCCTCAAAAGACATAGACTTAACCTACCCCCTCCTGGGACTCATTATCGCAGCAACTGGAAAATCGGCTCAATTTGGACTTCATCCCTGGCTACCCTCTGCCATGGAAGGTCCTACACCGGTCTCTGCCCTACTTCACTCCAGCACTATAGTTGTTGCCGGAATTTTCCTTCTAGTACGAATGAGCCCGCTTCTGGAAAACAACCCAACTGCTCTCACAACCTGTTTATGCCTTGGGGCCTTAACAACACTATTTACCGCAACCTGTGCCCTTACACAAAACGATATTAAAAAAATCATCGCATTTTCTACATCAAGCCAGCTCGGACTCATAATGGTAACCATCGGACTAAACCAACCACAACTAGCATTTCTCCACATTTGCACACACGCCTTCTTCAAAGCCATACTATTCCTATGCTCCGGATCCATCATTCACAGCTTAAACGACGAGCAAGACATCCGAAAAATAGGAGGAATACACCACCTTGCACCCTACACATCCTCTTGCCTAACCATTGGCAGCCTCGCCCTTACAGGCACCCCTTTCTTAGCTGGTTTCTTCTCTAAAGATGCTATCATCGAAGCAATGAATACATCGCACCTCAACGCCTGAGCCCTCGCCCTAACCCTCCTAGCTACCTCTTTTACAGCAGTTTACAGCTTCCGAGTAGTATTTTTTGTGCCTATGGGCCATCCCCGATTTAACCCTCTCTCCCCAATCAACGAGAATAACCCAGCACTAATTAACCCACTCAAACGACTAGCATGAGGAAGTATCATCGCAGGCCTACTAATTACCTCAAATATTACACCCCTAAAAACGCCTATCATATCCATACCACCCCTCCTCAAACTGGCCGCCCTTGCAGTTACAGTTATTGGGCTTCTTGCTGCCATAGAGCTCGCTATATTAACAAACAAGCAATATGAAGCATTCTACAACTCTAGCACACACAACTTCTCCAATTTATTGGGCTTTTTCCCCGAAGTTATTCATCGGGCAGCCCCAATATTAGCACTCTTCTTTGGCCAAAATGCTGCCAACCAGACAGTTGATCAAACCTGATTAGAGAAAGCAGGCCCCAAGGCCATTGTATCACTCAACCAGCCCCTAGTTTCCGCTGCAAGTAATATTCAGCGGGGAGTAATCAAAACATACCTCACCCTCTTTCTTTTAACACTAGCCCTCACAATCCCAATATTCCTCACCTAAACCGCCCGCAGCGCCCCTCGACTTATCCCGCGAGTTAACTCAAGAACTACGAACAATGTTAAAAGTAGTACTCACGCACTAATAATTAATAATCACCCCCCAGAAGAGTATATAAGAGCAACACCCCCGACATCACCTCGAAATACCGAAAATTCTCCTAACTCATCTGCTAACACCCACGACGACTCATACCACCCCCCTCAAAACAACCCAGAGACTAGAACAACCCCTCCTAAATAAACAACCCCGTACACCATTACCGACCAGCTACCCCAGCTTTCCGGGTACGGCTCAGCAGCTAACGCTGCTGAGTATGCAAAAACAACTAATATTCCTCCTAAGTAAATTAAAAACAGGACTAATGACAAAAAAGGCCCCCCATGCCCCACTAACACACCACACCCTATGCCAGCTACAACAACCAACCCCAAAGCAGCAAAGTAAGGAGACGGATTAGAAGCAACAGCAACTAACCCTAACACAAGAGAAAATAAAACTAAATATATAACGAAAGTCATAATTCCTGCCAGGACTTTAACCAGGACTAATGGCTTGAAAAACCACCGTTGTTATTCAACTACAAGAACCCTAATGGCCAATCTACGAAAATCTCACCCCCTCCTAAAAATCGCAAACGATGCTTTTGTTGACCTCCCCGCCCCCTCTAACATCTCGGTTTGATGAAACTTCGGGTCCCTTCTAGGACTCTGCTTAGTGACCCAAATCGCTACCGGCTTATTCCTAGCCATGCATTATACATCAGATATCGCCACGGCCTTCACCTCCGTCGCTCACATTTGTCGAGACGTCAACTACGGCTGACTTATCCGGAGCATCCACGCCAATGGTGCATCATTCTTTTTCATCTGCATCTACCTCCATATCGGTCGAGGCCTCTACTATGGCTCCTACCTCTATAAAGAAACATGAACCATTGGCGTCGTCCTGCTTCTCCTCGTAATAATGACCGCCTTCGTTGGCTACGTCCTCCCTTGAGGACAAATATCATTTTGAGGTGCAACCGTCATTACTAACCTTCTATCAGCTGTTCCCTATGTTGGAAATACCTTGGTCCAATGAATCTGGGGCGGCTTTTCTGTAGACAATGCCACCCTCACCCGGTTCTTTGCCTTCCATTTCCTCTTCCCTTTCATTATCGCAGCCGCAACAATCATTCACCTATTATTTCTCCACGAAACTGGCTCAAACAACCCCACAGGCTTAAGCTCAGACTCAGACAAAGTCCCATTCCACCCCTACTTCACATACAAAGACCTCTTAGGCTTTGCAATCCTTCTTGCTGCACTAGCAGCACTCGCCTTATTCTCCCCCAACCTTTTAGGTGACCCAGACAACTTCACCCCCGCAAACCCGCTGGTAACACCCCCTCATATTAAGCCAGAGTGGTACTTCCTCTTCGCCTACGCTATTCTCCGCTCTATCCCAAACAAACTAGGGGGTGTACTTGCCCTTCTATTTTCGATCTTAGTACTTATGCTCGTCCCCTTTCTACACACCTCTAAACAACGAAGCCTAATATTCCGACCTTTAACACAATTCTTGTTCTGATCCCTAGTAGCGGACGTAATGATCTTAACTTGAATTGGGGGCATACCCGTTGAACACCCTTTCGTTATCATCGGACAAGTAGCATCCCTCCTTTACTTCGCCCTCTTCTTACTTTTACTCCCAACTGCAGGTTGACTCGAAAATAAAGTCCTTGGATGAAAATGCACTAGTAGCTCAGTGTCCAGAGCCCCAGTCTTGTAAACTGACCGTCGGAGGTTAAAATCCTCCCTACTGCTCAAAGAAAGGAGATTTCAACTCCTACCCCTAACTCCCAAAGCTAGGATTCTAGCACTAAACTATTCTTTGCGGCGTACTACATGTACAATAAAGAATTTTATGTACATGTATGTAATAACACCATATATTTATAGTAACCATTTTATATAATGCATTAGGACATTCATGTATAATAACCTAATCTAGTAATACAGCACTCATTCATCAACATTTTTACTCAAAATAAACTAAAACCTATTTAACCATTAATCTCACATATGTGAAAACCCAGGACCAGTCGAAACTTAAGACCGACCACGACACTCATCGGTCAAGTTATACCAAGACTCAAAATCTCGCCAATCGCAAAATCCTATGTAGTAAGAGCCTACCAACCAGTGATCCCTTAATGATAACTCTTATTGAGGGTGAGGGACAAAAATCGTGCGGGTTTCACTCAGTGCACTATTCCTGGCATTTGGTTCCTACTTCAGGGCCATTGATTGATATTATCCCTCACACTTTCATCGACGCTTACATAAGTTAATGTTGATAATACATACGACTCGTTACCCAGCAAGCCGGGCGTTCACTCCAGCGGGTAAGGGGTTCTCTTTTTTTTTTTCTTTTCACTTGGCATCCCAGAGTGCATCCAGCCAATAGAAACGTTTAAAGGTTGAACACTTTTCTTGCTCTCCGCGTAAATGTTATTCATGTAATAAGACTTTATTAGAAGAATAACATTAAGGGATATCAAGTGCATAAAGAATGTGCTTATTTCCTCTACCTTCCCCAGGATACCCCCTTTTTTCGCGCGGAAAACCCCCCTACCCCCCTAAACCCCTGAAGTTGCTAAGACTCCTGAAAACCCCCCGGAAACAGGACAAACCTCTGGTAGCTCAGAAAAGGCCACTACCCCAAAACCACTTTTCCAACCCTAAAATGCTTAAGCCCCACCAAAGGGCCATCAGTTATTTTAATAATACCACTTTTCCAACCCTAAAATGCTTAAGCCCCACCAAAGGGCCATCAGTTATTTTAATAATGACACTTTTCCAACCCTAAAATGCTTAAGCCCCACCAAAGGGCCATCAGTTATTTTAATAATGACACTTTTCCAACCCTGAACAATTAAACCTGCTAGCACACTGTCGTCTTTCCCCTGATCAAAAAACTGCTGTTTAAATTATTTCAAGTATTTCCAATATTAGCCTGACTACGGGTAATGCCAGACAAAAACCTCTAACATTTTATAACATACTCGAGACTATCCTATTTAACTAACAAAACCCTGTTTTTATTACCCTGAAAACTAAATAAGCACCACGAACTCCATCCTGGTTGTATCCCT